TGGCAGGTTAAGGTAGAGAATACCGAAGCCACAGTGAAAGCGAGCTTGAATAGAGCGTTCGTCACTATTTACAGACCCGAACCCGGATGATCTAGCCATGGCCAGGGTGAAACTTAGGTAACACTGAGTGGAGGTCCGAACCGACTGATGTTGAAAAATCAGCGGATGAGTTGTGGCTAGGGGTGAAATACCAATCGAATTCGGAGCTAGCTGGTTCTCCCCGAAATGCGTTGAGGCGCAGCGGTTGATGTTTAGACTTAGGGGTAAAGCACTGTTTCGGTGCGGGCTGCGAGAGCGGTACCAAATCAAGGCAAACTCTGAATACTAAGTTATAAGTCAACCAGTGAGACAGTGGGGGATAAGCTTCATTGTCAAAAGGGAAACAGCCCAGACCACCAGCTAAGGCCCCTAAATAATTGCTAAGTGTTAAAGGAGGTGGGAATGCATAAACAACCAGGAGGTTTGCTTAGAAGCAGCAACCCTTTAAAGAGTGCGTAATAGCTCACTGGTCAAGTGATCCTGCGCCGAAAATGTATGGGACTAAGTAATTTGCCGAAGCTGTGGGATGTTTTACATCGGTAGGGGAGCGTTCTGCTATAGTTTGAAGCATTAACGAAAGTGGATGTGGACGAAGCAGAAGTGAGAATGTCGGCTTGAGTAGCGAAAACATTGGTGAGAATCCAATGCCCCGAAAACCTAAGGATTCCTCTGGAAGGTTCGTCCACGGAGGGTGAGTCAGGGCCTAAGGCGAGGCCGAAAGGCGTAGTCGATGGATAACAGGTTAATATTCCTGTACCATTTATTGTTGGTATCGAAGGACGGAGAAGGCTAAACTAGCCGGATGTTGGTTACCGGTTTAAACGTTTAAGGTAATGAGAGGTGGTGAAAACACCTTGAGCTAAGGCGTGAGTACAAGACACTAAGGTGTTGAAGTAGTTGATGTCATACTTCCAAGAAAAGTTCGTAATACCATAAGCATTAAATGCCTGTACCTGAAACCGACACAGGTAGGTAAGTAGAGTATACTAAGGGGCGCGAGATAACTCTCTCTAAGGAACTCGGCAAAATAGCCCCGTAACTTCGGAAGAAGGGGTGCCCTGTAAAGGGTTGCAATAACCAGACCCAAGCGACTGTTTACCAAAAACACAGGTCTCCGCTAAGTCGTAAGACAATGTATGGGGGCTGACGCCTGCCCAGTGCCGGAAGGTTAAAGAAATTGGTTAGCTTTTAGCGAAGCTAGTGACTGAAGCCCCGGTGAACGGCGGCCGTAACTATAACGGTCCTAAGGTAGCGAAATTCCTTGTCGGGTAAGTTCCGACCCGCACGAAAGGCGTAACGATTTGGGTACTGTCTCGGAGAGAGACTCGGCGAAATAGACATGTCTGTGAAGATGCGGACTACCTGCACCTGGACAGAAAGACCCTATGAAGCTTTACTGTAGCTTGAGATTGGGTTTGGGCTTTTTCTGCGCAGCATAGGTGGGAGGCTTTGAAAGTATTCTTGTGGGAGTGCTTGAGCCATCAGTGAGATACCACTCTGGGAAAGCTAGAATTCTAACTTCTAACCGTTATCCGGTTGAGGGACAGTTTCAGGTGGGCAGTTTGACTGGGGCGGTCGCCTCCTAAAAGGTAACGGAGGCGTGCAAAGGTTCCCTCAGACTGGTCGGAAATCAGTTGTAGAGTGTAAAGGCATAAGGGAGCTTGACTGCAAGACCTACAAGTCGAGCAGAGACGAAAGTCGGCCTTAGTGATCCGACGGTTCCGAGTGGAAGGGCCGTCGCTCAACGGATAAAAGTTACTCTAGGGATAACAGGCTGATCTCCCCCAAGAGTTCACATCGACGGGGAGGTTTGGCACCTCGATGTCGGCTCATCGCATCCTGGGGCGGTAGTACGTCCCAAGGGTTGGGCTGTTCGCCCATGAAAGCGGTACGCGAGCTGGGTTCAGAACGTCGTGAGACAGTTCGGTCCATATCCGGTGTAGGCGTTAGAGTATTGAAAGGATTTCTCCTTAGTACGAGAGGACCGGGAGAGACATACCTCTGGTGTACCAGTTATTGTGCCAACAGTAAACGCTGGGTAGCCAAGTATGGAAAGGATAACCGCTGAAAGCATCTAAGTGGGAAGCCTACCTTAAGATGAGTACTCTCACTGTTTTAAACAGTTAAGGTCACGGCAAGACTAGCCGTTCTATAGGCATTAAGTATAAGTGCAGTAATGTATTCAGCTGAGATGTACTAACAGACCGAGGACTTGTTTTTTGATAAAAGACTAAGTTATTTAAACATAGCTTATATGCTTTGGTGTTTATAGCATAATGGAACCACTCTGAACCATTCCGAACTCAGATGTGAAACGTTATAGCGGCGATGATACTAAGGGGGGAGCCCCTTGGAAAAGTAGCTCAATGCCAACGCTACATTTTTGTATTATTATATTATATTTGGTACGACTTGTCTTGGTGTTCGATTTTGATTTTTGTTAAAAAAGTAGCTTCTATTT